TTATTCTATCTATTTTGATATAGAAAATAAAATTTTTGAGATTGACAGCGATCATTCTTTTCTGAGTGAACTAGAAAGTTCTTTTTCTAGTTATCGCAATTCTAGTTATATGAATAATGAATCTACGAATGAAGATTCCTTATACAATCGTTCCATTTACGATACTCAATCTAGTTGGAATAATCACATTACTAGTTGCATTGACAGTTATCTTCAGTCTCAAATCTGTATTGATACGTCCATTGTAAGTGATAGTAGTGACGGTTACATTTCTAGGTGCGTTTTTGATAAACGTAAAACTAGTAGTGAAGGTGGGGGGTCCAGTATACGAACCCGCGCGAAGAGTAGTGATTTAACTCTAAGAGAAAGGCCTAGTGATCTCGATGCAACTCAAAAATACAGGCATTTGTGGGTTCAATGCGAAAATTGTTATGGATTAAATTATAAGAAATTTTTGAAATCAAAAATGAATATTTGTGAACAGTGTGGATACCATTTGAAAATGGGTAGTTCAGAAAGAATCGAAATTTCGATCGACCCCGGTACTTGGGACCCTATGGATGAAGACATGGTCTCTCTGGATCCCATTGGATTTCATTCGGAGGAGGAGCCTTATAAAGATCGTATTGATTCTTATCAAAGAAAGACAGGATTAACTGAGGCTGTTCAAACAGGCGTAGGTCAACTAAATGGTATTCCCGTAGCAATTGGGGTTATGGATTTTCAGTTTATGGGGGGTAGTATGGGATCCGTAGTCGGGGAGAAAATCACCCGTTTGATTGAGTACGCTACTAATCAATTTCTACCTCTTATTATAGTGTGCGCTTCGGGGGGAGCGCGCATGCAAGAAGGGAGTTTGAGCCTGATGCAAATGGCTAAAATATCGTCTGCTTTATATGATTATCAATCAAATAAAAAGTTATTGTATGTATCAATCCTTACATCTCCTACTACTGGTGGGGTAACAGCTAGTTTTGGTATGTTGGGAGATATTATTATTGCCGAACCAAATTCCTACATTGCATTTGCGGGTAAAAGAGTAATTGAACAAACATTGAATAAAACAGTACCCGAAGGTTCACAAGCGGCTGAATATTTATTCCAGAAGGGCTTATTCGACCTAATCGTACCGCGTAATCTTTTAAAAAGCGTTCTGAGTGAGTTATTTAAGCTCCACGCCTTCTTTCCTTTGAATTCGAATTCAATCAAGTAGAGCGCACTAAGTTCAATTATTTTATTTGTAGCAAACAAAAAAAGTAGTTAGCTTATCCGAATCTTAGCTTATCGGAATCAAAGTAACTAAAAAGGGAGTTTTCTTTGGCGACCTAAGATCTAATTGTAGAAAGAATCAAAATCAAAAGTTGCGTATAACTCTTTTTTTTTTTTACCTAGATTCCCGATTACTAATTAAGAAGTCTCTATCAACAAGATAAAAACGTGAGTTCTTCCTTTCGTGAAATTAGGAAAATAAAACGAATTTCATCTTACGTATATAATCAAATTCAAATTATAGAAAAAATAGATATATAGTTTTATATCTTTCTCCATCTCCCGAAAATCCCGTTTTCACTAAAAATCCCGGTTGTGTCGCATTCTAATGAATCTTTCAATAATTTGTAAGAAACTCTTTATTAAATATTAAAATGAAATTCAAAGACAAGAACAAAACACAAAGAAACGAAGAAAAATAAAATGGATTATCATATGTATCTTTCATATAGATAGATGAATAAGTCCATTTATTTAGTTCTACATTCCTTGGACTTATTCTATATACTCACTTAGATACTTAATATCTCTAATCTACGAATTCATAATAATTACAATTATTAATTATAATTAGTATAAATATAAAATATGATATTAAAAAAAAATAAGAACAGGTACAAATAATAAATCGAGGTACCCCATTTTATGACAACTTTCAATTTTCCCTCTATTTTTGTGCCTTTAGTAGGCCTAGTATTTCCGGCAATTGCAATGGGTTCTTTATTTCTTTATGTTCAAAAAAACAAGATTGTTTAGATCCGAGGGGACCCAGTCTCATTCTTTTTTTTTTTTTTTAACTTAGACTTGTAGCATAACACAGATATTTATTTCGGAAAAGAAAATATAGTAGAACATGTGATTTTCGCCGAACATAAAGGAAAAAGCTCTTATGTCTGCAGAAAATGATCTATAGATAACTGAATTCTAGCCAGTTTCAAATAGATCAGGATCGCTGGATGCCTAAAATGTAAAGTTGGTGGATCTATATATATATCAATATGTATATTGGATCATATGAGGGGTATGTTATTATTTTAGATCTAAACAATTTGATGAATTACTCCTAAAAGTTCCCATTAAACTAGTGCTAGTTCACATCAAACTAGTGCTAGTTGATGAAAGTTCATTCGGAAACAAAAAAAGTAAAGTCAAAATCATTTGGGGTATTCTCTCAATTTCAATAAAATGCAATCGGATCAAGTATGAGTTGGCGATCAGAAGATACATGGATAGAACTTATAACGGGGTCTCGAAAACTAAGTAATTTTTGTTGGGCCCTTATCGTTTTTTTAGGTTCATTAGGATTCTTGTTGGTTGGAACTTCCAGTTTTCTTGGTAGAAATTTGATATCTTTTGTTCCGTCTCAGCAAATCCTTTTTTTTCCACAGGGAATCGTGATGTCTTTCTACGGAATCGCGGGTCTCTTTATTAGTTCCTATTTGTGGTGCACAATTTCCTGGAATGTAGGTAGTGGTTATGATCGATTCGATAGAAAGGAAGGAATAGTGTGTATTTTTCGTTGGGGATTTCCTGGAAAAAATCGTCGCATATTCCTCCGATTCCTTATAAAAGATATTCAATCCGTTCGAATAGAAGTTAAAGAGGGTATTTATGCCCGTCGTGTCCTTTATATGGATATCAGAGGCCGGGGGGCTATTCCGTTGACCCGTACTGATGAGAATTTAACTCCACGAGAAATTGAACAAAAAGCCGCGGAATTGGCCTATTTCTTGCGCGTACCAATTGAAGTATTTTGATTTTGAGAAAAGGAACTGGGCGGAAGAACGAATGCTTTCTCGGCAGGAGGGAAAAAACGCAAGAATCCTTTTAGTTTTTCTATAACTAAATGATACTTTAGATGCAGATAAACCATATCTTGTAAATTATTTTCTTTGTCAATCGACCTTTTTACTTGTTTTGCCGCTTATTTTTTTGACCATCACAATATCTTTTTCTCAATTATTCTATTCTTGACTATGGGGAATCGTTGGAATTTTTTTTTTCGAAATACTGGATATTTTGATAGAATAAGGGGTTCTTTCGTCTCAAAATCTCAATAATATTCATTTCTTCAAATTTCGGCCATTCATCGAAAGGAGACATTTGTTTGGAATTTGATGAATTGAGGTATCTAGCAACACTATTTTGTATTATTTCTTCAGTCGAACTTGAAGTGGAGTCTTAGTCTATTTCTGTATTCTTTCTAGATTCAAAACAAAATCACAAATAAAATAGATTCATAGGTTTGATGCCCTGTCTAGAACTCATGTTTGAAAGAAATATTCGATTACATAAAGTCCGACAAATGGAGTGGGTTAATTAAAAATTAACAGGCGAAAAATGGCAAAAAAGAAAGCATTCACTCCTCTTTTGTATCTTGCATCTATAGTATTTTTGCCCTGGTGGATTTCTCTCTCATTTACTAAAAATATGGAATCTTGGGTTATTAATTGGGCAAATATCGGCCAATCCGAAATTTTTTTGAATGATATTCAAGAAAAAAGTATTCTAGAAAAGTTCATAGAATTAGAAGAAATCCTCTTCTTGGAAGAAATGATCAAGGAATACTCGGAGACATATCTACAAAAGCTTCTTATAGGAATCCACAAAGAAACGATCCAATTAATCAAGATACACAACGAGGATCGTATCCATACAATTTTACACTTCTCGACAAATATAATCTGTTTTGTTATTTTAAGTGGTTTTTCTATTTTAGGTAATGAAGAACTTGTTATTCTTAATTCTTGGACTCAGGAATTCCTATATAACTTAAGTGATACAGTAAAAGCTTTTTCAATTCTTTTATTAACCGATTTATGTATCGGATTTCATTCACCCCACGGCTGGGAACTAATGATTGGTTCTGTATACAAAGATTTTGGATTTGGTCATAATGATCAAATTATATCTAGTCTTGTTTCCACTTTTCCAGTTATTCTCGATACTATTTTTAAATATTGGATTTTTCGTTATTTAAATCGTGTATCTCCGTCACTTGTAGTTATTTATCATTCAATGAATGATTGATAAATGATCCACCAATATTAATCCAATTAGAACGTTTCTTACTTTGTAGTTCTACATAAGTATTAAAAACATTCTATCTGGGGGGTTTTCATACTATTTTTATAGTATAGTATTCCAGTAAAATGATTCCAATAAATAGCAGAATCGTGGATAGGAAACTATACTAGCGACCTACCCAATTTATTGTAGAAATTTTCAGACCAATGATTAGACTATGCAAACTAGAAATACTTTTTCTTGGATAAAGGAACATATTACTCGATCTATTTCCGTATCGCTCATCATATATATCATAACTCAGACATCCGTTTCAAGTGCATATCCCATTTTTGCGCAGCAGGGTTATGAAAATCCACGAGAAGCGACCGGGCGTATTGTATGTGCCAATTGTCATTTAGCTAATAAGCCCGTGGATATTGAGGTTCCACAAGCAGTACTTCCCGATACTATATTTGAAGCAGTTGTTCGAATTCCTTATGATAAGCAAGTGAAACAAGTCCTTGCTAATGGTAAGAAAGGGGGTTTGAATGTGGGGGCTGTTCTTATTTTACCGGAGGGGTTTGAATTAGCTCCTTCCGATCGTATTTCTCCCGAGATGAAAGAAAAGATAGGAAATTTGTCTTTTCTGAGCTACCGCCCTAATAAAAAAAATATTCTTGTAATAGGGCCTGTTCCCGGCCAGAAATATAGTGAAATCACCT